GAGTTGGAACAAATGTTTAAAAAACGACGAAAAGAACAAAGCATAATGCAAGGGCTGGATCACCAGCTTCGAACAAGAAAATTTAAACGTATAGCTTTTTTAACTCGTTCCAAACGAAGTTTTAAGAAATCTAATTTCAAGAATTATAATCTTTATACAAAATTTAATAGAGATTCGGGTTTTATAAGTTATTTGGAAGAACCAGATTTTCGTCGAGCCGTAATCAAAGGATCTATGCGCATTCAAAGGCGTAAAATGGTTATTTGGGGACTGTCTCAAGGAAATCCCCATTCCCCTCTTTTTTTGGAAAAAATGGAAGATTTTCCTTTTCCTATATCCGACCTAATGAAGCTTTTTTTTAATATTAGAGATTGGTTGGGTAAAAAGTCAGAATTTGAAATTTTAGATCAACAATTACAAATAAAAAAAAACAACCAGGAAGACGCAATGGAATTCTGGGAAAACATTCCATATGCACAAAAAACAAGAAGTATTCTGTTACTAGCACAATCAATTTTTAGAAGGTATATTAAATTACCCTTATTGATAATAGCTAAGAATATTGGCCGTATTTTATTACGGCAATCTCCGGAATGGTATGAGGATTTCCAAGATTGGAATAGAGAAATTTATTTAAAGTGCAGCTATAATGGTCTTCAATTCTCCAAAACGGAATTTCCTAAAAATTGGTTAATAGAAGGTTTTCAGATCAAAATCTTATATCCTTTTCATTTGAAACCGTGGCACGGATCTAAGCTACGACTCTCTGATAGAGATCGAAAGCAACAAGATGATTTTGATTCTTGTTTTTTAACAGTTTTGGGAATGGAAACAGAATATCCTTTTGGTCCTCCTCGAAAAACACCTTCCTTTTTTGAACCCGTTTTTAAAGATATAGACTACAAAGTCGAAATAAGAAATTTTAATTTTAGAGTTCAAAGAGTTTTAAAAAAAATAACAAAGCAACAAGAAAAAGCATTTTTTTTTTTTAAACAAATACTTTTAAAAGGAAAGAAAATTTCATTATTTATACCGAGAGAAATATATGAATCAAGTGAAACTCAAACAGAAAAGGATTCGATAATCAGCACTCAGATAATTCATGAATCATTTAGTCAAAATAAATCTAGAGATTATTCACAGGCAAAAGAAGAGATTAAACATAGAATTGATAGAAGAAACACAATCAGAAATCAAATAGAAATAATGAAAAAAAATAAAAAGAATAATCGAGAATCACCCCCAAAAATTTGGAAAATATTAAAAAGAAAAAATATTGAATTAATATTTCAATTTTGCATTGAAAAAATATACGTAGATATCTTTTTATGTATAATTAATATGCGCAGAATTTCTCTACAACTTTTTATGGAATCAACAAAAAAAATTCTTGAAAAATACATTGACAATAATGAAAAAAATAAAGATAAAGAAAGAATTAATAAAAAAAAACAAAATAAAATTGACTTCATTTCGCCTATGACTATAAAAAAGGCTTTTGATAATCTTAGAAATAGTAAGCAGAAGCCACATATTTTTTTTGATTTATCTTACTTGTCACAAAAATATGTATTTTTTAAATTATCACAAACCCAAGTTATTAACTTCAATAAGTTAAGATCTATTCTTCAATATAATGGACCATCTTTTTTTCTTAAGAATGAAATAAAGGATTTTTTTGGAACACAAGGAATATTTGATTCCAAAGTAACACTTTCAAATTATGAAAAGAATCCATGGAAAAACTGGTTAAGAAGTCATTATCAATATGATTTATCTCAGATTACATGGTCTACATTAGTCCCACAAAAATGGCGAAATCAAATAAATCGATGCCATATGTCTCAAAATGATGATTTAAAGAAAAGGTATTCCTATGAAAAAGACCCATTATTGGATTACAAAAAAAAACAAAATTTGAAAGTATATTTATTACCAAATAAAGAGGAGAATTTTCAAAAAAACTATAGATATGATCTTTTCTCATATAAATATATTAATTCTGAAACTCAGAATAAGTCTGATATTTATAGATCATCATTAGAAACAATAAAGAAGCAAGAAAATTCCACCAAAAATAAAGAAACTTTTTTTAACATACTTAATAATATTCCTATCAAGAATTATCTAGAAAAAAGTGATATTATATATATGGAAAAAAATACAGATAGAAAATATTTGGGTTGGAAATTTAATACAAATATTCAGGTTGAACCTAATAAGGACCAAATAACAGAGAATTCTCATAATAATGGTCTTTTTTATCTTCCAATTAAATCAAATTCCGAAATAAATTATAAAAAGGTCTTTTTTGATTGGATGGGGGTGTCTTTTGATTGGATGGGAATGAATGAAAAATTCTTAATCTTAAATCACTTCATATCGAATCCGAAAGTTTTTTTATTTCCAGAGTTTTTAATACTTTATCATAAATATAAAGAGAAACCTTGGTTTATCCCAAGCAACTTACTTCTTTTTAATTTGAATATCAATCCAAATT